CTTATGCATGAGTGTCACAAACTCAGTCGTTTTGGTCGGATTCTATTATGGATTTTTGACCCTATTTTCCATAGGACCTTCTGATCTCTTCCTTCTACAAACTCGGGTTATGGAAGAAGGAACCGAGAAGGAGATAGCAGCAACAACTGGTCTGATTACGGGGCAACTCATGATGTTCATATCGATCTATTATGCGCCTCTTTATCTAGCATTGGGCAGACCACATACCGCAACGGTCCTAGTTTTAGCATACCTTTTCTTTCATTTCTACTGCTGCATCGTTACGAAAAAGAACCACTTTTTAGATTCTGGACCTACTACCAGAAATTTCATCGGTCATCTCAGCATGCCATGGGTATTCCTCAATCATTTTGTTTTGCAATTATTCAACCCTTTCGTTTTCCCAAGTTCTACATTAGCCAGATTGCTTAACACCTATATGTTTCGGTGCAACAACAAGATAGTATTTCTCACAAGTGCTTTTCTTGGCTGGTTAATTGGTCACATTTTATTCATGAAATGGGTTGGATTGATATTACTCCGGATACATAAAAACTCTTGGATTCCATCTAAGAAATACCTTGTGTCCAAATTCAAAAAAAAACACGAGATGAATCGAATCTTTAGTAGCCTCTTATTTATAACCTGTCTTTACTCTTTAAACAGAACTCCATTCCCTATTCAGAAACAGGTAGAAAGCACAATCTCAAAAACAGCAAAAAAAGGGAAGAAGGAAGAAACTATTTCTGAAAAGAAAAGGGGAGAGATGAAACCAAAAGACAGGGGATATGCGGATTCTAACAACTCTTATTTGGGTCAAGAACAAGAACCTTCCCAAGAATTGGATGAAGAACCAGAACTTTCCGCAAAAGACGCAAAATTGGAATCCCAAACACTGGCAGAAAAAAATTGTTACTGGTTTGAACAACCTCTTGTGACTTTTCTTTTCGATTATAACCAATGGCATCGTCCATTACGATATCTAAAAAATGCGCAATTGAAAAAGAATGCTGTACGAAATGAAATGTCACAATATTTTTTTTATCCATGTCCAAGTGATGGAAAACAGAGACTATGTTTTACATACCCACCAGGTTTATCCACTTTTTTAGAAATGATAGAGCGACAAATCTCTTTGTACACAACAGAAACACTATCCCAGGAAAACAAGAGCTTATATAAGAATTGGGTTGCTACTAATGAAGAAAACAAACAAAACATGAGGAAGGAATTGAGAGATCGAGTCTTTCTTCTCGAAAGAACAGGTCTCAATGCGCTAGAAAAAAAGGTCCGATTATACGATGAGGAAAAGGCAAAGGAAAAGGAAAAAGGATATTTGCCCGAGGAATATGATCCTTTTGTCAACGGACCAGAGCGTGGAACAAAGGGGGGATTTGAAAAAGAAAAAGGAGAATCAGAAAAAGAAAGAGAAGATTTCGAGGAAGAGAAGGGGATAAAGACACTTTGGAATCTACTTTTTCACAAGGATCAAGAATTGGAGGATCAAAAGAATGAATTTGTTGATTATGAAAATCAAGCAAAACGCCCGAAACGGAGAGCCGATGGAGTGACACTTTATTCCAATTATGAAACAATATATAAGGAAATCGAGGAAGAAATCAGTAAGGAAATTGGGGAAGGAATCGGTCCGGAAATCGAGGAAGAAATCAGTGAGCAAATCGAAGAAGAAATTGGGAAAGACGTTCCTCGGTGGTTATACCAATTAACCACTAGTAAGGAAAAGCTGGAAGACCTGAAACAAAAAGATCCTGAAGAAGGAAAAGAAGGGGGAGAAGAAGGAGAAGAAGGGGGAGAAGAAGGAGAAGAAGGGGGAGAAGAAGGAGAAGAAGGAGAAGAAGGAAAAAGGGCAAACAAATCAGAAGAAAAAAAGTCAAAACAAGAGGTACTACTAGACGAAGAGTATTTCTATGATATTCGTTCAAGAAGATACAGACAGATGGTACTTATTAAGGCGAATAGTGAGGAAGGCGCGCAGGAGGGAGGTAAAGGAAGGGATATCCAAACGAGTCGCCAACTTAGTACTACAAACTCATCAACAAACGATACCAAGGACGATCCAATGGATGAAGAAGCAGGCGAAGATGATGTAGTTGTTACGAGTTACTCACAGTCACCAGATTTCCGTCGAAATCTAATCAGAGGGTCTATGCGTGCTCAAAGACGGAAAACCGCTTTTTGGCGATACTTTGGTCAACACAAGATGCGCTCACCACTTTTTGCAGATTTTTTGCCGGATTTCCAGTTTGATGGATTCTTGACTTTACTATGGAAGGAGGTATGGCGTTATGGACTAGAGCCCATTTTGGAATCTTTTCAAGTTCGGATAACTCAGGAACTGGAACCCATTTTTTCCTCGATTTGGCCAAATACAGAAATCTGGACAAAAAAAGAGTACAATTGGGTAAAGGAATTGGAAGAAGAAATAGAGGAAAACAAAATAAAAAACGCGGCAAACGATCTCTGGAAAAAACTATATGAAGAGATGCAAACCTCGGACGGGAGATACGAGGAATGGGCACAGAACTTGAAAAGAAAAATAAACGAAAGAAATAATTGGCGCGGAAAAGATAAAGAAAAGTGGAAAAAACACGATCAAGAAGACTCGAAAGAAAAGGATCTAGAAAAACGGGCGGAAGTAGAAAGATACTTTTTTGAAAGGGATCAACGGAACAGGGAGTTACTTGAAGAGCACAGTCGTACACTTGTATCAGAAGGCTGGGATAGGGTAAAAAATGTTCAAATGGTAAGGAGTTGGGCCTTACTAACGCAAGCCTTTTTGAGAAGACACATTAAATTACCTTTCTTGATACTAGTTAAAAATATTGGGCGTATGCTATTATTGCAATACCCCGAGTTTTCTGAAGATTGGAAAGAATTGGAAAACGAAACGCATGTTATATGTTCTTATAGTGGTATTCCATTAGCAGAAAATAAACTTCCTGAAACTTGGCGAAAAGACGGTTTCCAGATAAAAATTCTATTTCCTTTCCGTGTGAAACCTTGGCAGGGGGCTACGATACCAACCTATCATAAAAATCAAGGTGAGGACGGAGACTTTAGTTATTTAACAGCTTCTGGACAAGAAGTAACGATACCATTTTCAGCCCCAAAACAAAATGGATTTTCATACTTTTTTGAATCTTTTTCTTACGCTATTTTTCAAGAATGGGCAAGAAGATATAGAGAACTCAAAGAAACAATAAATAGAAAAAAAGAAGAGATCTTCCAAGAAATTTTAAGAGTGTTAAGAGACGTTGTAGAAAGCTTAAGAAATGAAAAAATACAAAGCATCTTAAAAAAACTAAAACCATTAGAAAAAAACGAAAAAAGCCAAATTTTCTCATTGGAATTAGAGAAAAACGAGTCCGTTGAAAATGAAAACAATTCCATAATAACGAATTTTTCATATGAAGAAGAAATGGAAAATTATTCATATGAGGAAGCAATGGAAAAGAGAATTCAACATCTTATTGATCGGACAATAACAATGAAGAATCAAATAGAGCAGATCAAAAAGAAAAAAGAACAAATCATTTCAACCTCGGATATAAATATTATGAGTCCTCAGAAGACAGATTTTCATGATAAAAAATCCAAATTGCAGAAACATATTTGGCGAATATTCAAAGGAAAAAGAATCCGATTCATACGTAAATCACGTTATTTTGTAAAATCTTTCATGGAAAGAATATACATCGATATCTTTCCATATATCATTAACACCGTTAGACAATTTTCCCCTCAAAACGAAAAAATGATAGAATTGGAGGAAACTTTTCCCTTTGCTTTGACGATAAAGAAATTAGAAGAATCCTCTACTTATTATGACCTATCCTCCGTGTCCCAAGCATATGTGTTGTACAAAATATCAGAAACTCAAACTAAAGTTGGTAGCAACTCTCACCTGAGATCTGTACTTCAATATCATGGAACTCATCTTTTTCTTAAGGATCCAATCAAGAATTATTATGAGACACAAGGAATATTTCATGCCAAATCAAAGCATAAGCAAGTTAAGAAGTCTAGAATCCATGAATGGAAAAGCTGGTTAAAAAACCATCATCAATACCATTTACCTGAAACTCTATGGTCTTGCTTAGGAGCTACAAAGTGGCGATATAGAGCTAATCGATATCGTAGAAAGAATTCGATGAAATGCGATTCTCATAAAGAAAAAAAAGGCCGCATTGTAGAAGTAAAACAAAAAGATGATGAAACAAATTTAAATTTAGCGCTGGATCGAAGAAAAAAATTTTCACGAATCTGCGCATATGATCGTTTATTACATGGATATATAAACTATGAAAATCTTGAGGGTTTATATAATACAGAGAAACAAGACCCATTCCATTCTTATTTCTCAGAGTATGCAACAATGAGTATTGGTAATTCTTTGACAACAAAGAAAGACAAAGAAAAAGAACAAAATGAGTGGAGTCGGAAGCTGCAGAATCTTCTAGAGGCGGGTAAGATCCAGGAAGCGTGGGAAAAAGAGATGAAGCGGGAGAGAAAATATTATGGCAATCCGATCCATCGGAGATTTTTCCAGCTTGTTCATAGTACTAGACAAGAACGCAAAGCGATGGATAGACATGGGGATATAGCCAAGAAGATTCAATTGCTGAAGAGAAAGAGGGAATTGAATCAGAGGGTTCTTAAGGAATTTCTTCGTCTTCCTGCTTACAAGAAAAAGGGGCCTGATCAGATTTGGAAAATGATTCAGAATAGTAATTGTTCTGAAATGGAGGATATTCTCTCTGATCTTTTCAAAGCTTTTCAAAAAGCGCACACTGATCTAAATCCTGGAAGGAAAGTGGAAGCACCGGAATCCGATCTCAATCCTGAAATGGAAGCATCCCAATCGAATCGAAAAAGAACGTTTTTTAAAAAGTTTTTGAATTGGATGGGGGTAGGAAGGAAGAAAAAAGAAGATGAAGAAGATGAAGAAGATGAAGAAGAATTATATACCTGGATCGCGCTGAGAATCCATCAAGAAATGAGAATGAATCACAAATCATTTCAACCCAGAGAAAACAAAAAGTTGTTTCTCCCAGAGTTTGAAATGCTTGATGATGCGCGTAATTTATATATGGAAAACCCAGAGATGTGGTGGAGGGCATCCATAGAAGAAATGTTCGACCTTGAACAAGATCCAAACAAAAATCTTACTGCATCATCCAATCAAAAAAAAGATTCAAAATTAGAAAAAAAGAATCAAGCAAAAAAAAACCAACAACAACAGAGTCAAGCGGATCGTGACTCCAATGTAAAAGAAAAAGATAAACAAAAAAAATACTACATCAACTACATCAAAAAGAAAAAGAAAGAAGAGGAAGAATAAGCACCTATTTAAGGCCTTTCTTAAAAAATTCTACGGGCACTGCCCTCTTCAATTAAATCTCCTAGACTACAACAGTAAGCTTATGAGAGTATCCGACATCCCATTGGTGCTAAGAAGACATGCAGAGAAGAAGGTTCAAAATGGGTCTTTTTCTTCTGGGGTCCGGACGAGTCAGGATTACCTCGAAGCAAGAATAGCCGGTTTCCACACAAACCGTCTCATAGCGGAGTGTGACTATGAAGGCGAGGAACTTTTGGAATTTGTCCTGACAAATGCGGCACTTATAAGAACGAGGCATTTGTTAGAACTACCAGAAAAGGATGATCCCGATTATCTAGAACGGAAAAAAAAAAAAAGAAGTGTGAGGTATTCTATATTGAGCCACATGACTTCTTCGATTGGGATTCAGATGGTCTTGACTATTTGATTATGTATCAAATGTTAACCCTCCATAAAATGAGAGACGAAATAGAGTATATGGAAAGAGAAAATCTGTATCGGAGAAACCAATTATGGAGGTTTGTGAAAAACCCATTTCTTCGGAAGAAATCCATTGGGCAAAAATATAGCAAATCTGGAAAGAAAAATCAAAATGATGATAATATTTTCCTTGTTCCTGAACATATTCTATCTACTCGACATCGTAGAAAATTGAGAATTCTAATGTGTTTCAATACCTGGAATAAATATCCCAAGGATACAGTGTTTGAACCTATTACGGTGCCTAATAACACTCAGACAACTGAATTAAGGAAACTCAAATTGTTTATGTGGCCAAATTATCGATTAGAGGATTTAGCTTGTATGAATCGATATTGCTTTGCTATGTTAAGGATACGTATGTACCCGCAATTCCAAATAGACTGATGATACATGATAGTGATTGAATATCGCATCCATTAGATCTAGAAATGAATCGGAAGAATCTTCTTGGGTACAAAAAAATGGAAACCACTCCATTTCGCAAATGCAAAAATGAATGTATGACCATTACCCCCCCTTTTTTTATCCAAATCCAATTCATAAAATAGATCCAATGATTGGATTTGGATCCAAAAGAAATCCCAATTTTTATGTGTACCTGATTCAAAGACTAGTCTTATTAGATTAGTCAATCCACTATTATGAAATTTCTAATTCCCGATCGGTAAAAACATATAAGAATTTCTTTATTTTATGGTAAAAAATTTATCCCTTTCAGTTCTTCCACAAGAAGAAAAGAGGGGATCTGTCGAATTTCAAGTATTCAGCTTCACTAATAGGGTACGGAAACTTACTTTACACTTTGAATTGCACAAAAAAGATTTTTCATCTCAAAGGGGTCTTCGAAGGATTTTAGGAAAACGTCAACGATTAGTGACTTATTTGGCAAAGAAAAAGAAAGTGCCTTATAAGGATTTTATAAATCAACTGGGTATTCGAGAGCAAAAAACTCCTTAATTTGACTGAAAACCCTTTGGGATGAATTTCTATTAGAAATTTATGAAATTTTTATGAAATTTCGATCCTTATTTCATTCTTTATTTTTATTGTTAGAATATATTATTCGTATTAGAAAGTCATAGAATGACTAGATATAAGAATTCTTAGTATGAGTAAGAATTAATTATGAGATTTTCCATTTGGATGAACCGAACCCCGTTTTGAGAAATTCATGAAATGAAATAAGGAATCGAAGAAAAAGATATGATTGTATTGGCTACAAGAAAAGATCTCATGATAGTTCATATGGGCCCTCAACACTTATCAATGCATGGTGTTTTTCGACTGATCTTTACTCTCGATTGGGGAGTCCCGCCACAAAAGGAAGGAAATTCACTAGCTCGTTATTTAGTACGAAATGGTGAAATCCATAAAAAAAAGGATTCAACAGGCTCTGGAAGGGAGGCCATTTAGAAGTACGACACTTTGATAAGACAAAGAATTCGGAATTCCAAATCCAAAATAGAAGAATTCTTTATCATGTAATCATGTATTTTTTTTCTAATGCTCCTTGTTTCTTTCAAATTTCTTATTTTTTTTTGTCATTTTTCATTTTATTTCATATATGTTTCATATATGTTATTATAGTATATTTAAGTTTATAAAAATAGTATGTATAAAAAGAAACAAAATAGTATAAGATAAGCAAGGCTTTTCATTGGATCTATCACCAATTCCTTATTCTTGATTTTTTTGTTCTTTCATTATTCTTCCTTATTTGATTTAATCAAATTTTTTGAATGAATACTTATTCATATTGAACTACATCGAGATTCATAAGGAGTTAGTCCATGATGGTTTGAGCATGCACTTTGTTTGAGTGCCTATTTATTCTCTATCGATATCTACAGCTTGATCACAAGCCGAAACATGGTTAGAGCACTTATGCGTCTTGAACTTATACTAAATTTGGTTCATGTAAATTTCTTAACATTTTTGGATTTCTTTGATAGCCGTGAATGAAAAGGAGATTTTTTTTCAATCTTTCTTATAGCCATTACAGCTGCAAAAACAGCAATTGGACTCACTATTGTTTCATCCATCCATCGTAACAGAAAGTCAACTCGTATGTATAAATCCATTGAATTTGTTGAATAAATAGTTGTAATCATAGAATCAGATATCATCAATAAAATGCTTATTTTTATAGGGGTGTATACAATGAAATTATTGATTCTTTTTTGAATTCTTATTTTTACTAAGATCATATTATAAATGTTATAAATGGGAATATTCATTCATTTTCATTAGATTCGGATGTAATGTACGACTAGTATTACCGATTTTGTTGCAGCAAAAATGAAAGTTTATTGGCCCTTTATCGTGAACATATCCAGAAATAGATTCATTCTAAAAAGTTCTGGTAGACCACTGATTTGTCTGGTATCTCTAATATAGAATCATTGACTACTGACTTTTTTACCAGATCAAAATATTGGATTTCCTAAACGAAAATGGATAGATCCAATGTCGCATTCAGTCAAAATTTATGATACATGTATAGGGTGTACTCAATGTGTACGAGCTTGCCCTACGGATGTGTTAGAAATGATACCTTGGAACGGGTGCAAAGCTAAGCAAATTGCTTCCGCACCAAGAACTGAGGACTGTGTAGGTTGTAAAAGGTGTGAATCCGCCTGCCCAACAGATTTTTTGAGTATTCGTGTTTATTTATCCAATGAGACAACTCGTAGCATGGGTCTAGCTTATTGATACGTTAGAAAAAATTCCACGCGAATTGTTTGATTCTTTTTTTACTAACAAAAATCCGTACTCAGAACAATAGATTTTCTTGAGTACGGGTTTTTGTATGGTCAAAGCGTATCTTGTCTTTACCGCCAGTTATTTTCCTTGGTTAACAAGAATTGTGCAGTTTTGCCAATATTTGTGGATTCCGCCCCCACATAAAGGAAATAAAGTGATTCGATGGTATACTGTATGTATATGTATGTGCCTTTTGGAACTTCTTCTAATGACCATTTTGATTTCCAATTAGACGATCCATTAATACAATCAGGTATAAATATAAACGGATAGATATTTTTGATTTTCACTGGAGAGTGGGAATCGATGGACTTTCCATAGAACTCATTTTATTGACAGGATTTATCATGACTTTAGCCACTTTAGCGGCTTGGCCAATTACTCGAGATTCACGGTTGTTTTATTTCCTGATGTTAGCAATGTACAGCGGCCAAATAGATAAGGATAGACTCTGGAAACCTTTTTCCTAATATTTTATCAAGGGAGAGAATATCTATTTTGAAGTGAACTTTTTTATGAATTTTCGTGCTTATTTCACCCATAACAATAAATATAGAGAAAACTACTTTTCATTCCACCGTAGTCAAAAGAAATCAATGTTCCTCAATCAAAAGGAATTAAATACATCCGAAACATATAAAACCCAATGAATCCTGCAGTCAAAGAATGATACTATTTTCGTATTGCAAAAACAAGTGAAGTTAATAGAACCTACTATAATTACGAATATATTTCATTTTTGAGCGAAAGAAATGGAAATCAAAATTATACCTTATATTTATTGTAGTTTTTGAGAACCACATAAAAAATACAATAAAAATAAAAAAAGGTTTGTATGATTTTTTGATTATGGCTCTCAAAAACAGAATATTCTTATACTTAACTTATACAATATGTACAATATAGGGAAAAAAATCTTCTAATATATTTTGTTGTTTATTTTTTCAAATAGATAAGAAATTAGAATGAACCATAACTATGTAAACCCATTCCTAATAGATTCACTCCAAAATAGCAAATCCAAATTATAAGAAATCCTATAGAAGCTATAATTGCTGAATTTCTACCTTGAAAACTTTGATTTACTCTCGTATGTAAATACATTGCATATATAATCCAAGTAATCAATGCCCAAATTTCTTTAGGATCCCAATTCCAATAAGATCCCCATGCTTCGTTAGCCCATACTGCTCCAGAAAGAATGCCTATGGTTAAAAAGGTAAACCCAAAATTAATCATACGATAGCTACAATAATCTAATTTTTGAGTCAATTGATATTTGTAATAATTTTTCAATGAGAGAAAAGCAGAACTTTGTAAAATATTTCTTGTATCGTATAAATATAAATCGATTGGTAAATTGTTAGTTTTACAAAGGATATTGATGTTTTTTCGAAATGTAATGATCAAAAAGGCAATGGAAAATAATGATCCAAATAACAGAAATACGTAGCTTAATAACATCATACTTACATGCATCATCAACCACTGAGATTGTAGAGCAGGTACTAAGATTGGAGAGTGCCGTATTCCGGTAGAAAGGCCAGAAATGGCGAAAGCTTGGGTCAAAATAGCACTTGGAGCCATTATTGCACGTAAATACTTTTTAGTTTTACGATTTGTCAAAAAGACAGAGTCATATGAATAATAAGGAAACTCCACGAAAGGCAGATTAATGATTCGTATAAATTACTTAAGGGAATATGTCCCTAGAATAAAATACCAACGAATAACTAATAATCCTGTGATAAATAAGAGAGTAACTGTCATCCCTTTTTCTGATGAATCCCAGAGCTCTATGATTTCTTGAACTAGTAAATTCAGAAAATGAATCATAATAACAACAGAAACGATCGAAAAGGAGATATGAGTGAATATATGTTCTAGAGTCACAAATATCATAACATAAATAAAAAGATAATTTAGTTATTTACAAAATAGAATAATACATTATAAGATGAATTCTATCATTTTTCGTTAGATATAAGGTATGCCGCCACTCGGATTCGAACCGAGATGCTGATGCTCGAGCACTGCTTCCTAAGAGCAGCGTGTCTACCAATTTCACCATGGCGGCTTAGTCAAAATAATAATAAGTCGTATATCTTGAATCGTCAATATTCGAGAATTTCATGTAATATGATTAAGTAAGAAGAGTTTATCAAACTGAAATGTTTTGATCACTCTATACAATTAAATATCGCGTTAAATAAAATGGGATTCATTTTAGTAAATCTGTGTACATCATTCATGAATTTATGATAAGAATAAGATAAATTTATGAAACCTATTAAGAACCAATTAAGTCTTCGAGGAATACATAAAATAATAAATAATATTTGTAATCCATGTTTTCAAAATTCACTGTACTTTTCACAAATCAAAAAGATTTTACCCTTGTAAAAAGTACAGTGAATCTTACGTGTCGCATAAAGAATTCTTTAAAATTCTAAATAAAAATCTATGTGAGAGCCAAATAAACTAAAATTCAGTAAACAGAATGAAACAAAAGAATTTTTATTTTTGTATATATTACGACAACTATTTCTAAGTTCTATGGAATGAATTACAAAAATGAGTGAATAAATTTATTTTTAAAATTATTCTTTCTAATCATATTCATATAAATTCATATTTTATTTTTCTAATACTTTTTCTAATACTTTATTATTCATTATTTTTCCATTTTTTTTGCCAGAAAACTTTTAGATTTTCCCGTTAAAATGGATTTCGCTAAAGAAAAAGCTTTAACCGCAACCAAATACCCCTTTTTCTTCCAGATATTTTTACGGATACGTTTTTTTGACATAGAAGTACGCTTTTTTGGAACTGCCATTTCAAAAGCAATATCGATTCATACAAGCTAAATCCTCTAATCGATAATTTGGCCACATAAACAATTTGAGTTTCCTTAATTCAGTTGTCTGAGTGTTATTAGGCACCGTAATAGGTTCAAACACTGTATCCTTGGGATATTTATTCCAGGTATTGAAACACATTAGAATTCTCAATTTTCTACGATGTCGAGTAGATAGAATATGTTCAGGAACAAGGAAAATATTATCATCATTTTGATTTTTCTTTCCAGATTTGCTATATTTTTGCCCAATGGATTTCTTCCGAAGAAATGGGTTTTTCACAAACCTCCATAATTGGTTTCTCCGATACAGATTTTCTCTTTCCATATACTCTATTTCGTCTCTCATTTTATGGAGGGTTAACATTTGATACATAATCAAATAGTCAAGACCATCTGAATCCCAATCGAAGAAGTCATGTGGCTCAATATAGAATACCTCACACTTCTTTTTTTTTTTTTCCGTTCTAGATAATCGGGATCATCCTTTTCTGGTAGTTCTAACAAATGCCTCGTTCTTATAAGTGCCGCATTTGTCAGGACAAATTCCAAAAGTTCCTCGCCTTCATAGTCACACTCCGCTATGAGACGGTTTGTGTGGAAACCGGCTATTCTTGCTTCGAGGTAATCCTGACTCGTCCGGACCCCAGAAGAAAAAGACCCATTTTGAACCTTCTTCTCTGCATGTCTTCTTAGCACCAATGGGATGTCGGATACTCTCATAAGCTTACTGTTGTAGTCTAGGAGATTTAATTGAAGAGGGCAGTGCCCGTAGAATTTTTTAAGAAAGGCCTTAAATAGGTGCTTATTCTTCCTCTTCTTTCTTTTTCTTTTTGATGTAGTTGATGTAGTATTTTTTTTGTTTATCTTTTTCTTTTACATTGGAGTCACGATCCGCTTGACTCTGTTGTTGTTGGTTTTTTTTTGCTTGATTCTTTTTTTCTAATTTTGAATCTTTTTTTTGATTGGATGATGCAGTAAGATTTTTGTTTGGATCTTGTTCAAGGTCGAACATTTCTTCTATGGATGCCCTCCACCACATCTCTGGGTTTTCCATATATAAATTACGCGCATCATCAAGCATTTCAAACTCTGGGAGAAACAACTTTTTGTTTTCTCTGGGTTGAAATGATTTGTGATTCATTCTCATTTCTTGATGGATTCTCAGCGCGATCCAGGTATATAATTCTTCTTCATCTTCTTCATCTTCTTCATCTTCTTTTTTCTTCCTTCCTACCCCCATCCAATTCAAAAACTTTTTAAAAAACGTTCTTTTTCGATTCGATTGGGATGCTTCCATTTCAGGATTGAGATCGGATTCCGGTGCTTCCACTTTCCTTCCAGGATTTAGATCAGTGTGCGCTTTTTGAAAAGCTTTGAAAAGATCAGAGAGAATATCCTCCATTTCAGAACAATTACTATTCTGAATCATTTTCCAAATCTGATCAGGCCCCTTTTTCTTGTAAGCAGGAAGACGAAGAAATTCCTTAAGAACCCTCTGATTCAATTCCCTCTTTCTCTTCAGCAATTGAATCTTCTTGGCTATATCCCCATGTCTATCCATCGCTTTGCGTTCTTGTCTAGTACTATGAACAAGCTGGAAAAATCTCCGATGGATCGGATTGCCATAATATTTTCTCTCCCGCTTCATCTCTTTTTCCCACGCTTCCTGGATCTTACCCGCCTCTAGAAGATTCTGCAGCTTCCGACTCCACTCATTTTGTTCTTTTTCTTTGTCTTTCTTTGTTGTCAAAGAATTACCAATACTCATTGTTGCATACTCTGAGAAATAAGAATGGAATGGGTCTTGTTTCTCTGTATTATATAAACCCTCAAGATTTTCATAGTTTATATATCCATGTAATAAACGATCATATGCGCAGATTCGTGAAAATTTTTTTCTTCGATCCAGCGCTAAATTTAAATTTGTTTCATCATCTTTTTGTTTTACTTCTACAATGCGGCCTTTTTTTTCTTTATGAGAATCGCATTTCATCGAATTCTTTCTACGATATCGATTAGCTCTATATCGCCACTTTGTAGCTCCTAAGCAAGACCATAGAGTTTCAGGTAAATGGTATTGATGATGGTTTTTTAACCAGCTTTTCCATTCATGGATTCTAGACTTCTTAACTTGCTTATGCTTTGATTTGGCATGAAATATTCCTTGTGTCTCATAATAATTCTTGATTGGATCCTTAAGAAAAAGATGAGTTCCATGATATTGAAGTACAGATCTCAGGTGAGAGTTGCTACCAACTTTAGTTTGAGTTTCTGATATTTTGTACAACACATATGCTTGGGACAAGGAAGATAAGTCATAATAAGTAGAGGATTCTTCTAATTTCTTTATCGTCAAAGCAAAGGGAAAAGTTTCCTCCAATTCTATCATTTTTTCGTTTTGAGGGGAAAATTGTCTAACGGTGTTAATGATATATGGAAAGATATCGATGTATATTCTTTCCATGAAAGATTTTACAAAATAACGTGATTTACGTATGAATCGGATTCTTTTTCCTTTGAATATTCGCCAAATATGTTTCTGCAATTTGGATTTTTTATCATGAAAATCTGTCTTCTGAGGACTCATAATATTTATATCCGAGGTTGAAATGATTTGTTCTTTTTTCTTTTTGATCTGCTCTATTTGATTCTTCATTGTTATTGTCCGATCAATAAGATGTTGAATTCTCTTTTCCATTGCTTCCTCATATGAATAATTTTCCATTTCTTCTTCATATGAAAAATTCGTTATTATGGAATTGTTTTCATTTTCAACGGACTCGTTTTTCTCTAATTCCAATGAGAAAATTTGGCTTTTTTCGTTTTTTTCTAATGGTTTTAGTTTTTTTAAGATGCTTTGTATTTTTTCATTTCTTAAGCTTTCTACAACGTCTCTTAACACTCTTAAAATTTCTTGGAAGATCTCTTCTTTTTTTCTATTTATTGTTTCTTTGAGTTCTCTATATCTTCTTGCCCATTCTTGAAAAATAGCGTAAGAAAAAGATTCAAAAAAGTATGAAAATCCATTTTGTTTTGGGGCTGAAAATGGTATCGTTACTTCTTGTCCAGAAGCTGTTAAATAACTAAAGTCTCCGTCCTCACCTTGATTTTTATGATAGGTTGGTATCGTAGCCCCCTGCCAAGGTTTCACACGGAAAGGAAATAGAATTTTTATCTGGAAACCGTCTTTTCGCCAAGTTTCAGGAAGTTTATTTTCTGCTAATGGAATACCACTATAAGAACATATAACATGCGTTTCGTTTTCCAATTCTTTCCAATCTTCAGAAAACTCGGGGTATTGCAATAATAGCATACGCCCAATATTTTTAACTAGTATCAAGAAAGGTAATTTAATGTGTCTTCTCAAAAAGGCTTGCGTTAGTAAGGCCCAACTCCTTACCATTTGAACATTTTTTACCCTATCCCAGCCTTCTGATACAAGTGTACGACTGTGCTCTTCAAGTAACTCCCTGTTCCGTTGATCCCTTTCAAAAAAGTATCTTTCTACTTCCGCCCGTTTTTCTAGATCCTTTTCTTTCGAGTCTTCTTGATCGTGTTTTTTCCACTTTTCTTTATCTTTTCCGCGCCAATTATTTCTTTCGTTTATTTTTCTTTTCAAGTTCTGTGCCCATTCCTCGTATCTCCCGTCCGAGGTTTGCATCTCTTCATATAGTTTTTTCCAGAGATCGTTTGCCGCGTTTTTTATTTTGTTTTCCTCTATTTCTTCTTCCAATTCCTTTACCCAATTGTACTCTTTTTTTGTCCAGATTTCTGTATTTGGCCAAATCGAGGAAAAAATGGGTTCCAGTTCCTGAGTTATCCGAACTTGAAAAGATTCCAAAATGGGCTCTAGTCCATAACGCCATACCTCCTTCCATAGTAAAGTCAAGAATCCATCAAACTGGAAATCCGGCAAAAAATCTGCAAAAAGTGGTGAGCGCATCTTGTGTTGACCAAAGTATCGCCAAAAAGCGGTTTTCCGTCTTTGAGCACGCATAGACCCTCTGATTAGATTTCGACGGAAATCTGGTGACTGTGAGTAACTCGTAACAACTACATCATCTTCGCCTGCTTCTTCATCCATTGGATCGTCCTTGGTATCGTTTGTTGATGAGTTTGTAGTACTAAGTTGGCGACTCGTTTGGATATCCCTTCCTTTACCTCCCTCCTGCGCGCCTTCCTCACTATTCGCCTTAATAAGTACCATCTGTCTGTATCTTCTTGAACGAATATCATAGAAATACTCTTCGTCTAGTAGTACCTCTTGTTTTGACTTTTTTTCTTCTGATTTGTTTGCCCTTTTTCCTTCTTCTCCTTCTTCTCCTTCTTCTCCCCCTTCTTCTCCTTCTTCTCCCCCTTCTTCTCCTTCTTCTCCCCCTTCTTTTCCTTCTTCAGGATCTTTTTGTTTCAGGTCTTCCAGCTTTTCCTTACTAGTGGTTAATTGGTATAACCACCGAGGAACGTCTTTCCCAATTTCTTCTTCGATTTGCTCACTGATTTCTTCCTCGATTTCCGGACCGATTCCTTCCCCAATTTCCTTACTGATTTCTTCCTCGATTTCCTTATATATTGTTTCATAATTGGAATAAAGTGTCACTCCATCGGCTCTCCGTTTCGGGCGTTTTGCTTGATTTTCATAATCAACAAATTCATTCTTTTGATCCTCCAATTCTTGATCCTTGTGAAAAAGTAGATTCCAAAGTGTCTTTATCCCCTTCTCTTCCTCGAAATCTTCTCTTTCTTTTTCTGATTCTCCTTTTTCTTTTTCAAATCCCCCCTTTGTTCCACGCTCTGGTCCGTTGACAAAAGGATCATATTCCTCGGGCAAATATCCTTTTTCCTTTTCCTTTGCCTTTTCCTCATCGTATAATCGGACCTTTTTTTCTAGCGCATTGAGACCTGTTCTTTCGAGAAGAAAGACTCGATCTCTCAATTCCTTCCTCATGTTTTGTTTGTTTTCTTCATTAGTAGCAACCCAATTCTTATATAAGCTCTTGTTTTCCTGGGATAGTGTTTCTGTTGTGTACAAAGAGATTTGTCGCTCTATCATTTCTAAAAAAGTGGATAAACCTGGTGGGTATGTAAAACATAGTCTCTGTTTTCCATCACTTGGACATGGATAAAAAAAATATTGTGACATTTCATTTCGTACAGCATTCTTTTTCAATTGCGCATTTTTTAGATATCGTAATGGACGATGCCATTGGTTATAATCGAAAAGAAAAGTCACAAGAGGTTGTTCAAACCAGTAACAATTTTTTTCTGCCAGTGTTTGGGATTCCAATTTTGCGTCTTTTGCGGAAAGTTCTGGTTCTTCATCCAATTCTTGGGAAGGTTCTTGTTCTTGACCCAAATAAGAGTTGTTAGAATCCGCATATCCCCTGTCTTTTGGTTTCATCTCTCCCCTTTTCTTTTCAGAAATAGTTTCTTCCTTCTTCCCTTTTTTTGCTGTTTTTGAGATTGTGCTTTCTACCTGTTTCTGAATAGGGAATGGAGTTCTGTTTAAAGAGTAAAGACAGGTTATAAATAAGAGGCTACTAAAGATTCGATTCATCTCGTGTTTTTTTTTGAATTTGGACACAAGGTATTTCTTAGATGGAATCCAAGAGTTTTTATGTATCCGGAGTAATATCAATCCAACCCATTTCATGAATAAAATGTGACCAATTAACCAGCCAAGAAAAGCACTTGTGAGAAATACTATCTTGTTGTTGCACCGAAACATATAGGTGTTAAGCAATCTGGCTAATGTAGAACTTGGGAAAACGAAAGGGTTGAATAATTGCAAAACAAAATGATTGAGGAATACCCATGGCATGCTGAGATGACCGATGAAATTTCTGGTAGTAGGTCCAGAATCTAAAAAGTGGTTCTTTTTCGTAACGATGCAGCAGTAGAAATGAAAGAAAAGGTATGCTAAAACTAGGACCGTTGCGGTATGTGGTCTGCCCAATGCTAGATAAAGAGGCGCATAATAGATCGATATGAACATCATGAGTTGCCCCGTAATCAGACCAGTTGTTGCTGCTATC